AGACTAGTAGAGTCTCGTCTTTTGTCATTCTTTGCTCCTTTTTCACTCAATGATTCATTCGAATTTCCCAACCAAAAATTCTATATGTCTATTCTACGATATTTCTATATATAGAATATGATATCTAATATGACACCCGATTTGTCAAAGGGATTGGTGACTTACCCATTTCATATAGCAATCCCTGATCAAAGAGAGAACAATATCCATTTCAAAACATTTCTAACGGATTCCTTGGTTCGGACCGACGAAGTAATGGCACTCGATTATTATCAACCCGACTGCAATCTTTTTCTGTCGGTAAGGATTGCACCAGAGCACCTTCTACTTCTAATAGGCCATGAACTATAGATAGAGAAGAATCATTCTGAGCGAGTCCATAAGAAGCGACCCACTTTTTCATCGGTTCCGGGGGAAGACCAAAGATCTTGCGCGACCGGTCCGCCAGAAAAACTCAAAAGAGAAAGAAGTCTCGTTAATCTCCTCATGCTCGTTCCAAGTTCGAAGTACCGTTTGGCCAAAGAAAAACCCGCTTCCTGACACGATTGCCTCTTTATATAGATAGATATAGGATCTATGGGGTTATTACTTAGAAGTCTATTTTGTACAAGATCCCCTCCTATCTGATAGAAAAGGGTCCCATGATCCCGAGCCGGTCTTATCTTGGCTCGCAAACCCCAAGTTTGTCTATGAAGAGCTAATCTAATTGTATTAGTTTCTATAATGGATTTCTTATGTGGAATACTAACGGATAGGGCCCCGTTGCTAAGTGCTACAAGATCTAATGCACTGGAACTCGTGGTTATGGACCCGAATCCTTTAGTATGGAACATTGTCTTTTCCAAGTAAAAACCCCTAGTATATGAAAGAATGAAAAGGTGCTTTCGTTCTTGTGGAATAAGAAGCCCTCGTACCTTAATGAAAGGAAAATAGGAATTTTTCGTTAGGTATTTGACCAAATAGGATCGTCCAGTTCCTATAGAACCTATCACTAAAATACCCGATAGGGCTAAGCGGAACGAAAAGGGTTTTCCATGAGATGGTAAATGAAAACGATTAACCCCACACGAGGTTTGGGAATAAGTGATTGTCTGATAATGAGCAAGGAATATACGTCTTTCTGCTAAAGAGGATCTATTAAACTCATAATTCATTAGATCCTTGTTAGCAATGTCAAGTAGGTATCATAAGTAAATGGATCCCGGTTGTTCAATCCTTTGATAACCAAGGTCCTTCTTTGCTAAAGAGAAATGATCACTATGAGTCAGACTCAATAGAATTGGATCCATTCCAAATAGCGAGAATTAGGATTCTTGATCCCTCTCAATCTCTCTTTCAATTCGAGGATCCAGAGAGGTGTTTTCATAGTCATCTCCGAATATTTGCCATCTCCGAATATTTTGATTTCATTTTTCTATGATATGTCTTTCTATATGAAAATTGGTTATTTACGATGTACGATGATCCCTGTTAAGCATCCATGGCTGAATGGTTAAAGCGCCCAACTCATAATTGGTAAATTTGCGGGTTCAATTCCTGCTGGATGCACGCGAACGGGAACGTTCCATAAGTCTATTGGAACTGGCTCTCTATCCATGGAATCTCATCCATCATCCATACATAACGAATTGGTATGGTATATTCATACCATAACATAAGAACAATAAGAACTCGAATTCTTATCGATACTGGAACTCAGAGCATAGGAGGGAAAGTCGATTTATGGATGGAATCAAATACGCAGTATTTACAGAAAAAAGTCTTCGTTTATTGGGAAAGAATCAATATACTTTTAATGTCGAATCGGGATTCACTAAGACAGAAATAAAGCATTGGGTCGAGCTCTTCTTTGGTGTTAAGGTAGTAGCTGTGAATAGCCATCGACTACCCGGAAAGGGTAGAAGAATGGGACCTATTCTGAGACATACAATGCATTACAGACGTATGATCATTACCCTTCAACCGGGTTATTCTATTCCACTTCTAGATAGAGAAAAGAACTAAAGGAGAATACTTAATAATACGGCGAAACATTTATACAAAACACCTATCCCGAGCACACGCAAGGGAACCGTAGACAGGCAAGTGAAATCCAATCCACGAAATAAATTGATCCATGGACGGCACCGTTGTGGTAAAGGTCGTAATGCCAGAGGAATCATTACCGCAAGGCATAGAGGGGGAGGTCATAAGCGCCTATACCGTAAAATCGATTTTCGACGGAATCAAAAAGACATATCTGGTAGAATCGTAACCATAGAATACGACCCTAATCGAAATGCATACATTTGTCTCATACACTATGGGGATGGTGAGAAGAGATATATTTTACATCCCAGAGGGGCTATAATTGGAGATACTATTGTTTCTGGTACAAAAGTTCCTATATCAATGGGAAATGCCCTACCTTTGAGTGCGGTTTGAACTATTGATTTACGTAATTGGAAGTAACCAATTAGGTTTACGACGAAACCTAGAAATCGATCACTGATCCAATTTGACTACCTCTACGGGATAGACCTCAACAGAAAACTGTTGAGTAACGGCAGCAAGTGATTGAGTTCAGTAGTTCCTCATAGAAAATTATTGACTCTAGAGATATGGTAATATGGAGAAGACAAAATTGTTTGAAGCACGCACAGAACCGGAAGCGCCCCTTGTTTCAAAGAGAGGAGGACGGGTTATTCACATTTAATTTGATGGTCAGAGGCGAATTGAAAGCTAAGCAGTGGTAATTAAGACCCCCGGGTGAAAATAGGGATGTCTCCTACGTTACCCATAATATGTGGAAGTATCGACGTAATTTCATAGAGTCATTCGATCTGAATGCTACATGAAGAACATAAGCCAGATGACGGAACGCGGAGACCTAGGATGTAGAAGATCATAACATGAGCGATTCGGCAGATTTGGATTCCTTTTCTATATATCCACTCATGTGGTACTTCATCATACGATTCATATAAGATCAATCTGTCTAGAGATCGTCATATACATCTAGAAAGCCGTATGCTTTGGAAGAAGCTTGTACAGTTTGGGAAGGGGTTTTTTGAGAAAAAAGAAGAATCTACTTCAACCGATATGCCCTTAGGCACGGCCATACATAACATAGAAATCACACGTGGAAGGGGTGGGCAATTAGCTAGAGCAGCAGGTGCTGTAGCGAAACTGATTGCAAAAGAGGGTAAATTGGCCACTTTAAGATTACCATCTGGGGAGGTCCGTTTGGTATCCCAAAACTGCTTAGCAACAGTCGGACAAGTGGGTAATGTTGGGGTGAACCAAAAAAGTTTGGGTAGAGCCGGATCTAAGTGTTGGCTAGGTAAACGCCCCGTAGTAAGAGGGGTAGTTATGAACCCTGTGGACCACCCCCATGGGGGCGGTGAAGGGAAAGCCCCCATTGGTAGAAAAAAACCCACAACCCCTTGGGGTTATCCTGCGCTTGGAAGAAGAACTAGGAAAAGGAAAAAATATAGTGATAGTTTTATTCTTCGTCGCCGTAAGTAAATACGTAACTAGGAATATGGAAAATTGCATTGCAATAATGCGATGGGCGAACGACGGGAATTGAACCCGCGCATGGTGGATTCACAATCCACTGCCTTGATCCACTTGGCTACATCCGCCCCTTATCCAGCTAAAGGATTTTCTCTTTTTTCCACTCATCATTATTCTATTTATTCTGACCTCCATACCTCGATCGAGATAGTGGACATAGGATGCCACTCTTTAAAATGAAAAAAAGGAGTAATCAGCTGTGACACGAAAAAAAACGAATCCTTTTGTAGCTCGTCATTTATTGACAAAAATAGAAAAGGTCAATATGAAGGAGGAGAAAGAAACAATAGTAACGTGGTCCCGGGCATCTAGCATTCTACCCGCAATGGTTGGCCATACAATCGCGATTCATAATGGAAAGGAACATATACCTATTTACATAACAAATCCTATGGTAGGTCGCAAATTGGGGGAATTCGTGCCTACTCGGCATTTCACGAGTTATGAAAGTGCAAGAAAGGATACTAAATCTCGTCGTTAACTGAATTCAGAATAGAAAGATTCAGAATAAACAAAGAAATTCAAATAAAGTAAAGGTAGGCGGGGAATAACCTTATTTATGACAAGTTTCAAATTGGTAAAGTATATCCCTAGGATAAAGAAGAAGAAGAACGGGCTACGGAAACTCGCAAGAAAAGTTCCAACTGATCGTCTACTTAAGTTCGAACGGGTTTTCAAAGCACAAAAACACATACATATGTCTGTTTTTAAAGCACAAAGAGTTCTTGATGAGATTCGCTGGCGTTACTACGAGGAAACCGTTATGATACTGAACCTCATGCCTTATCGAGCATCTTATCCCATCTTAAAGTTGGTTTATTCGGCAGCAGCAAATGCTACTCATTATAGGGATTTCGACAAAGCTAATTTATTCATAACAAAAGCCGAAGTGAGTAGGAGTACTATTATGAAAAAATTCAGACCTCGGGCTCGAGGACGTGGTTATCCTATAAAAAAAACCATGTGTCATATAACAATTGTACTAAATATAGTAAAGAAATCTAAATAACTTTTAGATCAACCTAAGATTTCGATTCCCAGTAAAAAAAAAAAAATTGAATAGAAAAATATGGGACAAAAAATAAATCCACTCGGTTTCAGACTTGGTACAACCCAAAATCACCATTCCTTTTGGTTCGCACAACCAAAAAATTATTCGGAAGGTCTACAAGAAGATAAAAAAATACGGAATTGTATCAAGAACTATATACAAAAGAATAGGAAAAAAAGCTCGAATAGAAAAATAGAATCAGACTCAAGTTCCGAAGTAATTACACATATAGAAATTCAAAAAGAAATTGATACAATTCACGTTATAATCCATATTGGATTCCCCAATTTATTAAAGAAAAAAGGAGCAATCGAAGAATTAGAGAAAGATATCCAAAAGGAAGTGAATTCTGTAAACCAGAGACTTAATATTGCTATTGAAAAAGTTAAAGAACCTTATAGACAACCTAACATTCTTGCAGAATATATAGCTTTCCAATTAAAAAATAGAGTTTCATTCCGAAAGGCAATGAAAAAAGCCATTGAATTAACTAAAAAAGCAGATATAAAGGGAGTAAAAATCAAAATTGCAGGCCGTTTAGGAGGGAAAGAAATTGCACGTGCCGAATGCATCAAAAAGGGTAGACTTCCCCTCCAAACAATTCGCGCTAAAATTGATTATTGCTGCTATCCAATTCGAACTATCTATGGAGTATTAGGTGTAAAAATTTGGATATTCGTAGAAGAAGAATAACTAACCTTGTCTTCTCATTCTGGCCAGTGATAGAATAAAAAAGACAAGAGCCTTATTTTTCCAAAAATCCCAGAAAAAAGAAGAAATTATACCTCTTTCTATAAGATTTAATGAAAATTGATAAATCTTTTAATATAATTGCTATGCTTAGTGTGTGACTCGTTAGTTTTTTCTTTAGGGTCAAAAACGGAAACTCAAAAAAAAAAACAAAAAAATTGAGCGAACCCTACTAAAAATAGAAAAAACTTAGTAATTATAGAAAATTAACTAATAACCAACCTATTGCTTCGTATTGTCGAGATCCTAACAAAGAAACAGTCACTATGTGAATAAATACATCTATCATAAATGAGTAGATCTATCATATAGTTGTAGCAACTGCATTTTTTTCTCTAAAAAAGAAACCGGATTCTAGGTTGTGAAACAAAACTAAAGGGATGTGGATAAAAGGAGGGATGATAGATAGAAGGAAGAAGAATAAGAAAGATATAAGATTCCAATGTGTATGGTCTATGAATTACATGATAAAAGGCAATGTGATAAAGCATCAATATAATAAAATAATAAAAATAAGAGAGAATTCAAAATCGTAATTTTGTGAAACAATAAATAAAAATTTTAAGCAATAATAACGAGCAGCCCCGGTTAATAAAACTAAGAAAATTAACTCGGAAAGTTTGGAAGCTCCGTTGCAGGATTCAAACCTAACCATTAAAGGAGAAGCTGTGGGAACGACAAAACCTATGACTGCATAGGATTTATTTTATTGAAAAGAATCCTAATACTTCATTGGGTGGGATGGCGGAACAAACCAAAAAAATTGCTTTATTTGATAAGGTTATAAATTAACAAATAAGACAAGAAAGAGTAAATATTCGCCCGCGAAACTTTATTGGATTAGAATACTTTACTATGATTCAATAAGGGTAAAAATAAGGATATTCCTTATAAAAAAGACAGATTACATTATCTACAAATATAGAATTTGGATATATTCTAGATCTTCTTTCTTGACTATATATTTTTCTATTTTAAGAAATGCAAAATAAAAAAAACGTATTCTATTATATATTGATGTGTATCTATCCGTAATATTTTTGAATATTATGGAATTAGAGAAATTTGCACGCTTTCTCATTTCATTCGCGAGGAGCTGGATGAGAAGAAACTCTCATGTCCAGTTTTGCAGTAGAGATGGAACTAAAAAAGAACCATCGACTATAACCCCAAAAGAACTAGATTTCGTAAACAACATAGAGGAAGAATGAAGGGAAAATCCTGCCGAGGCAATCGGATTTGTTTTGGTAGATATGCTCTTCAAGTACTTGAACCCGCTTGGATTACAGCGAGACAGATAGAAGCAGGACGAAGAGCAATGACACGATATGCACGTCGTGGTGGAAAACTATGGGTACGTATATTTCCCGACAAACCGGTTACACTAAGACCCACAGAAACACGTATGGGCTCAGGAAAGGGATCCCCCGAATATTGGGTAGCTGTTGTTAAACCAGGTCGAATACTTTATGAAATGAGCGGAGTATCTGAAACTATAGCTAGAGCAGCTATCTCCATAGCTGCCAGTAAAATGCCCATACGAAGCCAATTTCTTAGATTAGAGATATAGACCCCCCCCAAAAAAAAGGAGTAAAAAACCCCTGGTTTTCCTTCTGGAGAGACAATATATCTTTCATTCCTTTGCAGTGAAATAACAAATTGAAATCCAAATAATATGATTCAACCTCAGACCCTTTTAAATGTAGCGGATAACAGTGGAGCTCGAAAATTGATGTGTATTCGAGTCATCGGAGCTGCTGGTAATCAGCGATATGCTCGTATTGGTGATGTTATTGTTGCTGTAATCAAAGACGCAGTGCCCCAAATGCCTCTAGAAAGATCCGAAGTAATTCGAGCTGTAATTGTACGTACATGTAAAGAATTCAAATGTGAAGACGGTATAATAATACGCTATGATGACAATGCAGCAGTTATCATTGATCAAAAAGGAAATCCAAAAGGAACTAGAGTTTTTGGCGCGATTGCCGAGGAATTGAGAGAATTGAATTTTACTAAAATAGTTTCATTAGCTCCTGAAGTATTATAAATACTAGTAGATGAGATATAGATCAAAGAAAAAATTAGTAGATTGTGTTTTACGTATATGCTTTAAAATCCAAAATAAAAAGAAAAAAGAAAACATGTTGATTATCTAAAAATTAGGAGGAACCTAGAATTAGAGTCTTATGGGCAAGGACACTATTGCTGATTTACTAACCTCTATAAGAAACGCAGACATGAGTAAAAAAGGAACTGTTCGAGTAGTATCTACAAATATTACCGAAAACATTGTTAAAATACTTCTACGAGAGGGTTTTATTGAAAGTGTTCGGAAACATCAAGAAAGTAACAGATATTTCTTGGTCTTAACTTTGCGACATCAAAAGAGAAGAACTAGAAAGGGAATATATAGAACTAGAACCTTTTTAAAGCGTATCAGCCGACCTGGCTTACGAATTTATGCTAACTATCAAGGAATTCCTAAGGTTTTGGGCGGAATGGGAATTGCTATTCTTTCTACTTCTCAAGGTATAATGACAGATCGAGAAGCTCGACTAAACAGAATTGGGGGAGAAGTCTTATGTTATATATGGTAATGGCCCCCCCTATAGTACCCAAATTCTATCTTGAACTTCCTATTTTGAAAATGCAAATAGAAAAATAGGAGAAAAAAATATGACAGAAAAAAAAAATAGGAGAGAAAAAAAAAACCCGAGAGAAGCAAAAGTTACTTTCGAAGGTTTAGTTACGGAAGCCCTACCCAACGGAATGTTCCGAGTTCGATTAGAGAATGACACCATCATCCTGGGCTATATTTCAGGAAAAATTCGGTCCAGTTCTATACGAATACTGATGGGGGATAGGGTCAAAATTGAAGTAAGTCGTTATGATTCAAGCAAGGGGCGTATAATTTATAGACTTCCCCATAAGGATTCGAAGCGTACCGAAGACTCGAAGGATACTGAAGATTTGAAGGATACCAAAGATTTAAAGGATTAGGTTTTTCTAGGATAATAAATTCCAAATTTCAAAATTTAAGTAAAGAGGCTTATTTTTTCCCAAAGAGTGGATTCATAGTTTAAGAAAGGAATACCTAAATATGAAAATAAGAGCTTCCGTTCGTAAAATTTGTACAAAATGTCGACTGATTCGTAGGCGTGGGCGAATTAGAGTCATTTGTTCCAATCCGAAGCATAAACAAAGACAGGGGTAATCTTTCGAAAAAGGAGCTTTCCTTTCTAAAAAGTAAAAAAAAAAAGTACCCACAGAAATGTCCAAATTCCAAATCAAAAAATGAAAGTAAAGGATATATTTAACCCTGAAACGGATATCTTTGTATCTTTTTTTCTTTTTGTTATTTCTAACTCATATTTATGAGATAATAAAATATGACAAAAGCTATACCAAAAATAGGTTCACGTAAGAAAGTGCGTATTGGTTTGCGTAGGAATGCCCGTTTTAGTTTACGGAAGAGTGCACGTAGAATAACAAAAGGGGTTATTCATGTTCAAGCCAGTTTCAACAATACCATTATAACTGTTACAGACCCACAAGGTCGGGTGGTTTTCTGGTCCTCCGCAGGTACTTGTGGATTCAAAAGCTCAAGAAAAGCATCACCCTATGCCGGTCAAAGAACAGCAGTAGATGCTATTCGTACAGTGGGTTTGCAACGAGCAGAAGTTATGGTAAAAGGGGCTGGTAGCGGAAGAGATGCCGCATTACGGGCCATTGCTAAAAGTGGTGTACGGTTAAGTTGTATACGTGATGTAACACCTATGCCGCATAATGGATGTCGACCTCCTAAAAAAAGACGTCTGTAAAAGAATTAACCCGCTTTCATTTCAAGAGAAATAAACGATTCAATGATCAAATAAATACTAATCTATTATGGTTCGAGAGGAGGTAACAGGATCCACCCAAACACTACAGTGGAAGTGTGTTGAATCAAGAGTAGATAGTAAGCGTCTTTATTATGGTCGTTTCATTCTGTCCCCACTTAGAAAAGGTCAAGCGGATACTGTCGGTATTGCCTTGCGAAGAGCTTTACTTGGAGAAATAGAAGGAACATGTATCACACGCGCAAAATTTGGGAACGTGCCACACGAATATTCTACAATAGTAGGTATTGAAGAATCCATACAAGAAATTTTACTAAATTTGAAAGAAATTGTATTGAGAAGTAATCTCTATGGAGTTAGAGACGCATCAATTTGCGTCAAAGGTCCTAGATACATAACCGCTCAAGATATAATCTTACCACCTTCCGTAGAAATCGTTGATCCCACACAACCTATAGCTAACTTGAGAGACCCCATTGATTTCTATATTGAGTTACAGATCAAAAGAGATCGCGGATATCATACGGAACTCAGAAAGAACTCTCAAGATGGAAGTTATCCTATAGATGCTGTATCCATGCCTGTTCGAAATGTGAATTATAGTATTTTTTCTTGTGGGAATGGAAATGAAAAACACGAGATACTTTTTCTCGAAATATGGACGAATGGAAGTTTAACCCCTAAAGAAGCGCTTTATGAAGCTTCTCGTAATTTGATTGATTTATTTCTTCCTTTTCTACACGCAGAGGAAGAAGGCGCTAGTTTCGAAGAAAATAAAACCAGGTTTACTCCACCTCTTTTAACCTTTCAAAAAAGATTCACTAATTTAAAGAAAAACAAAAAAGGAATTCCATTGAATTGTATTTTTATTGATCAATTAGAATTGCCTTCTAGAACGTATAATTGTCTCAAAAGGGCCAATATACATACACTATTGGACCTTTTGAGTAAGACTGAAGAAGATCTTATGAGAATTAACAGCTTTCGTATGGAAGATGGAAAACTTATATGGGCCACTCTAGAGAAGCATCTCCCAATTGATTTACCTAAGAACAAGTTCTCGCTTTAAATCCATTACAATTTTTTCTTTTTCGAGTTAGAATAAAAAGAAAAAAGAAAACAATTTTGGATCTTTGGCACAATCTATATTTTTGCGAAATGGATCATAATAAAATAGATTTTAGGTATCTAGGGAAGATTCACTTGGAAGTAACTATTTCCTAGATACCCATACAGGGGACTCCACGGTTGAATGAATCAACCTGAAAAATCCCTAAAAAAGACCTAAAGTTAAGGATTTATCAATGGGTAATGTTGCTCCAATACCTAACCAAAGAGCTACTACAGTACCGATTAAAAAAACGGTCGTAGCTACTGGGCGACGAAATGGATTTTGGAATTTATTGACATTCTCGAGAAAGGGTACTGTTAATAAGCCTGTTGGCACAGAAACCATTAAGAGAACGCCCAATAACTTATTGGGTACTGTACGAAGTATTTGAAATACGGGAAAGAAGTACCACTCGGGTAATATTTCCAGAGGAGTTGCAAACGGATCCGCCGGTTCACCAATCATTGACGGCTCGAGAACCGCTAAACCTACATTACATGCAATAGTACCTAGAATTACTACTGGAAAAATGTATAAAAGATCGTTGGGCCATGCGGGTTCCCCGTAATAATTATGTCCCATCCCTTTAGCTAATTTTGCTCTTAATACAGGATCATTTAAGTCTGGTTTCTTTGTTATTGGGATAGGTGAATTCTTTAGGATCCATCCCCCAAAGGAACCGGACATGAGAATTTTTCATCATCCGGCTCGAGCAAGAATGAAAGAAATAAGACCGTGGAGGATCCACAATAGAATAGGTTATATAATGACTCAATGAATCAAGGTAAGAAAAGCTTTATCATATTATCTTTTCCGAAGTTCCACCTATAACTACTCATTGAAAAGAATCCTATTCTTATGCGTAAATGCTCAATATCCAAGTGGGCTTACAAATTTGATCATGATCAATTGCTTTGTGGATTGTCTCTTGATTAGTTGGTGTTTATCCCCTCAATATCGCAAGTTTCTTACGTCCAAACAAAGTATTTACTTGTTACTAATAAAAAATTAAAAAGTTTAGCCTACTTTCTTCCTTAGATCCCTTTTTTTACTCCGATAATATTGCGGATCGAAATCGATGCAAAGAAAATGAATGCATTTCCATACTATAATAAAAAGTAAGTGTAATAAATATAGAATTGGATCATATCACATGACTTATTCCATTTATACTCTACGGGATCTTACGGAGCCTCTTCATGGATGACATGGTTGGGGTATGATCATAGAAAATATTCTCCTCGAATGAACCAGCCTATCCTTCCTAGATAGGGGACTTACGTATTGATTGGATGCGGAGACACCTTTGGTCGTGAATTCTAATGCGGCAGATCCAATTCTCTATCTGCATGGCCAAATCAATAATTCAAGTCACACACTCCCATAATCCGCCTTATTTTCTTTCGTAAAATTAACTTCAACTATTTGTATCAAAATACTTAAGATATTTGTATACTTCAAAGTTGAAGAGAAGTATCCAAATGACATGTCTTATTTTACAATAACCCATGTTTGTAGCAATGAAATACCACAACCTACCCGATATGATATCTGAGAATTCGAATTTTCTATGATATGCCTTGCCTATAAAGGACCAGAAATACCTTGCTTACGTATCATTGGAAAGTGCATTAACATAAATACAGCAGTAAGCAGAGGCAGTACAAAGGTATGTAAACTATAAAAACGAGTCAAAGTGGATTGCCCCACACTAGCACTTCCACGTAATAACTCCACTAAAGGGGATCCTATTACCGGAATCGCTTCAGGTACACCTGTCACAATTTTGACTGCCCAATAACCGATTTGATCCCAAGGTAAAGAATAACCAGTTACACCAAATGATGCAGTCAATACAGCCAAAACCACACCTGTGACCCAAGTTAATTCACGGGGTTTTTTAAATCCACCTGTGAGATACACACGAAATACGTGTAGGATCATCATTAGAACCATCATACTTGCTGACCATCGATGAACTGATCGGATTAACCAACCAAAGTTGGCCTCCGTCATTATATATTGAACGGAGGAAAAAGCTTCTGTAACGGTTGGTCGGTAGTAAAAAGTCATAGCAAAACCGGTAGCAACTTGTACTAAAAAACAAGTAAGTGTAATTCCCCCTAAACAATAAAATATGTTGACATGAGGAGGAACATATTTACTCGTTATATCATCCGCAATTGCCTGAATCTCAAGACGTTCCTCAAACCAATCATATACTTTATTGAGATAGGTAACTAGCCCGACTCCCCCTCCGAGAACCGTATATGAAAATTTCATCTCGTACGGCTCAAGCAGAAACACACAAATTTTCAACGGATATTAGAAAAAAAGTTTCAAAACTTCATCAGCCACAGGATTGTATCAATTTGCCTTGAAGATATTAAATAAGAAAAATCCAGAATTTCTTCTTTGTGATGATAATGCCAAAAAATCTCAAGTTGGCTCATCTGTCTTTCTTTCCCTTATGTTGATCATTAGAGGCCTCTTGACTTTTCTCTTCCCTATTTTTTATTTATTTTATTTATTTTAATTTTTTATTTATTTTACTAGTAAAAAAATAAAATACTAGTAAAAAAATAAAAATTTATAGTGGTTTTCTAATAGAAATTATCTTGTTGCGATCCTATGAATCAGTTCAATTAAAACCTTAGATTCATACTAGAGCCACGATGATTGAGTCTCAAGCTAAACAAAAGGCAAGGGTTCTTCGAATAAAAACCGCTTGATGATCATTTATTGAATTGGTGTAATGACTCGACAAAATTGAGAGAAAAAAAAGTTGTCTTTTGGGCAAACAAAATTGGAAAGAAGAAAAGTTCTTTTTTATTAAGAACTACTTGAATTTTTTTTTTTCAGTCTGGTTGCGAGGTCTAAATAGTGAGTATGAATCATAGTTCCATTTTTTTTTCTTGATCCACTCTATCTCTATGTATTTCGTGTTCCAGATACTAGAATAAATAATATCCGACGAATTAGAATCATCTTGATAGAGAGAACAGGCCCTTTCTATGTATTATCAATAGGATCAATTCTAACAAGTCACACACTCATATTCCAGAGATACAAAAACAAAAAAATCCACGGTCGAACTACCAGAATGTCTAGAAATGTGGAGCTTAAAGCAGAAAGACTCTTTTTGGATGGAAAAACTATGACTTCATAGTTTTAGTTAGTAGAAACCTAATTCATTAAAATTCCGTCCAATAAAACAGAAGAATTATAAATTTCTAAAATGATAGATAGGAATATCGCGAATAAAGCCATTGCAACCCCCATAAAAGGAGTAGTCCCCCAACCCGGAGCGACTTTCCCATATTCCGAATTCAAGGGTTTCAATAAACTACCTGCGCCAGTTCGTTTTGGCCTAGGTCTAGAACTATCTTCAACGGTTTGTGTAGCCATAAATTCTATTTAATCATTGGTGTTGACTTTGTATACTATTCCGTTGTAGTTGTAAATACACGATCTTTATCATAGATCCATTGTAATCTTGAAATTCTATAAAAATGGAAACAGCAACTTTAGTCGCCATCTCCATATCTGGTTTACTTGTAAGCTTTACTGGGTATGCCTTATATACCGCGTTTGGGCAACCCTCTCAACAATTAAGAGATCCATTCGAAGAACATGGGGACTAATTGAAGTAAGAAGTCTCCCAGCCGGGAGACTTCTTACTTCAATTAAATTATTTCATTTTTTAGTCGGAACCTTAGGTGGTTCTCGGAAGAAGATAGCGAAAAAAATTATCCCTAAAGTCGAAACTAAAAGGAACGTATAAACCAATGCTTCCATAGATTCGATCGTGGTTTATTTACAATTATAACTTCCACACCTATTCACTTGTCATTTGGGATCATTTCCCATATAAAAAAAGAGTCAAAGAAAGGACAGGCCAGGAGATGTTTCCTATATCAAATCAAAAAAGAGAGGCGAAAGATACCATAGCAATGTGGTATCAGATTGTCTGTCTCCTTGTAGTTGGATCCCCAACTTTTTGGAATGTTCCAAATTCCACTTGAGCATCCAAGTCTGGATCAATACCAGCAAAAACATCTCGGAACAAGGTTCGAGCGCCATGCCAAATGTGTCCGAAAAAGAAGAGCAAAGCAAAGGTAGCATGACCAAAAGTGAACCAACCCCTTGGACTGCTGCGAAAAACACCATCTGATTTCAAAGTAGCTCGATCTAATTCAAAAATTTCTCCTAATTGGGCACGCCTCGCATATTTTTTTACAGTAGCAGGATCAGAATAACTTACTCCATTAAGTTCGCCACCATAGAACTCCACCGTTACGCCTACTTGTTCAACGCTATATTTGGATTCTGCTCTTCTAAAAGGAACGTCCGCTCTCACAATTCCCTCTTCATCTACCAAAACTACCGGAAATGTTTCAAAAAACGTAGGCATACGACGTACAAAAAGCTCGCGCCCTTCTTTATCTCTAAAGACGGGATGTCCTAACCATCCAACAGCTATTCCATCCCCATTGTCCATTGAGCCTGCTCTGAATAATCCCCCCTTTGCCGGATTATTACCAATATAATCATAAAAAGCTAATTTTTCGGGAATTTTAGACCAAGCTTCTGATAAACTAAGATTTTCGGCTAACCCATCGCTAACTCTTCGATATATTTCTTGCTGAAAGTATCCCTGATCCCACTGATAACGAGTAGGTCCAAATAATTCGATTGGGGTAGTTGCCGATCCATACCACATAGTTCCGGCAACTACGAAAGCTGCAAAAAAAACAGCAGCGATACTACTGGAAAGTACAGTTTCAATATTGCCCATACGTAATCCTTTGTATAGACGTTGAGGCGGACGGACACTAAGATGGAATAGGCCCGCTAATATGCCCAGTGTACCCGCAGCAATATGATGCGAAGCTATTCCCCCCGGAACGAAAGGATCAAAACCTTCTGCACCCCACGCAGGATTTACAGCTTGTACTTTTCCTGTTAGTCCATAAGGATCAGACACCCATATCCCAGGACCATACAAACCGGTTACATGAAATGCACCAAAGCCAAAACAAGCCACCCCTGCAAGAAATAAATGAATTCCAAAGATCTTGGGCAAATCCAAAGAAGGTTTTCCCGTCCGCTCATCACAGAATATTTCTAGGTCCCAATATACCCAATGCCAGATAGCTGCCAAGAAACACAAGCCAGAAAACACAATATGCGCACCTGCCACACCTTCATAACTCCAAATACCCGGATTCGTTATAGTTCCTCCTGAAATACTCCAACCACCCCACGAATTGGTTATTCCTAAACGAGTCATGAAGGGGATGACGAACATACCTTGTCTCCACATTGGATCCAGAACAGGATCAGAGGGATCAAAAACCGCTAATTCGTATAAAGCCATCGAGCCAGCCCAACCAGAAACTAGAGCTGTATGCATTATATGCACCGAAAGCAATCGACCCGGATCATTCAATACGACAGTATGAACACGATACCAAGGCAAACCCATGGAAATACCCCTTTAGCAAAGAAAAATAGACACGATGTCGTTTTATTTTATCGCATTGGAAAAGACTATCCATATCCCATGTACCTAACCCTTCTAGGGGATTCTGTGTCAGAAAGCGTGAATATTTATTTCATTCCATTAAAAATAAGAAGCCAATTCTGTTTGTAAGAAGAAAGAGAAGCAGATCTATTCTATACTCGATAAGTGCCAATATGCAATGGGTAGCTTGGGCTATTTCGAAAAACGAAGAATAGATCCCTAATCCCTCTTTGTTTATCATTCGAATCACAGATTCCTTTTTCTTTATTCAATCTGTCTTACCTTCCTTATATGTATAATTTTTCAATCTATGTATTATTTCAATCTATGTATTAATAGAATCTATAGTATTCTTATAGAATAAGAAAAAAATGAAGATACTGCGGATTCTTTCTTTCTCTTCCATTCTTAAGTTTCCATATTAAAGTGTAGTTTTCTTACTTAAATCTAATAATATTAATCTAATATGCCCATTGGTGTTCCAAAAGTACCTTACCGGATTCCCGGAGATGAAGAAGCGACTTGGGTTGACTTATACAATGTTATGTATCGAGAAAGGACACTTTTTTTAGGTCAAGAGATTCGTTGCGAGATCACGAATCATATTACAGGTCTCATGGTATATCTCAGTATAGAAGATGGAATTAGCGATATTTTTTTGTTTATAAACTCCCCCGGCGGGTGGCTAATCTCAGGAATGGCGATTTTTGATACGATGCAAACGGTGACACCAGATATATATACAATATGCCTCGGAATAGCCGCGTCCATGGCCTCCTTCATTCTGCTTGGAGGAGAACCTACTAAACGTATAGCATTCCCTCACGCTAGAATTATGCTTCACCAACCGGCTAGTGCTTATTATCGGGCAAGGACACCAGAATTTTTACTAGAAGTGGAAGAGTTACACAAAGTTCGCGAAATGATCACAAGGGTTTATGCACTAAGAACAGGCAAGCCTTTTTGGGTTGTATCCGAAGACATGGAAAGGGATGTTTTTATGTCAGCAGACGAAGCCAAAGCTTATGGACTTGTTGATATTGTAGGGGATGAAATGATTGACGAGCACTGCGATACTGATCCAGTATGGTTCCCAGAAATGTTTAAGGATTGGTAGTGGCTGAATTTCTTGTAAATTTATTTCAAACCTAAATTCGGGTTTTATGCGATTTTATAGAAAATAGAAATACTTCATGATGATGAATCATCAGGTTAAGATCGATCTAAACCAATCCATTTTTTCTATATACATACGACATGCCAACAGTTAAACAACTTATTAGAAATGCAAGACAGCCAATACGAAATGCTAGAAAAACGCCCGCGCTTAAGGGATGTCCTCAGCGTCGAGGAACATGTGCTAGGGTGTATGTGCGACTCGTTCAGATCATGAGTTCAAACATTTTGAAATATCCATGATCGGTACCAATGAATAGGATAGAGCTTCTCTCTCCTAGATTTCTACGGTATATGGAATTTATGGTTTCCTTTGGTGCAAATCCAATCATCTAGATTGGAAGAAGCAATTCCCCCATTGGTAGCAAATGGTTATCGATTAAGCGGAGGAAATAGTAATAAAAAGAAAAGGCTTATGCTCCTTTATCTTAAAAGAACGGACTAAAGGGTCAGCTACTTAGCCAACTTTCATAATTAAATACCGTCACTGTATGAATAACTCTTATTTATTGTGAAAAGAGCGATTTACTCTATAATGGATAGGTAGAGCCAAAGACTGTGAACTATACAAGTTCACAATACCTTTTGATGAAAGAAAGGGCTCCGGTGTATAGAGAGGGCCTCACCGTTTAAAAGAGAACCATAGAAACGATGGAACCCACTGTTTTTTTAGTATCGTTAGAATTTGTTATTTCTATGCGAAATAACTGAAGGGGATAGAATAAAAAATCGTGGTTGGGAAGGTTATAGTAGCAAAAGCCATTGGAATTAATATTTTATATATCGGAATAATCCGTTTTGTTATTAATGGGAAAAAGAACGGTTAAAAGAAGAGAAATCATTAGTTATTCATTAAGGTTAATTTGATTCAATGACCAGAGTTCCGCGAGGATATATAGCTCGGAGACGACGAACAAAAATGCGTTCATTTGCCTCAAACTTTAGAGGGGCTCATTTAAGACTTAATCGAATGATTACTCAACAAGTAAGAAGAGCTTTTGTTTCTTCTCATCGAGATAGAGGCAGGCAAAAGAGGGATTTTCGTCGTTTGTGGATCACTCGGATAAACGCAGCAACACGGATATATAAAGTATTTGATAGTTATAGTAAATTAATACACAATCTGTACAAAAAGGAATTGATTCTTAATCGTAAAATGCTTGCACAAGTAGCTGTATTAAATCCAAATAATCTTTACACGATTTCCAATAAAATAAAGACCATCAATTAAAGGGATAAAAAAGTAATATACAGGAATAATTAAAACCGAATTCCCGGAGAGGGAACTCCGGGAAAATACAATAAATTAAGATTAAGTGGTAGGAATCAACGAGCATGTTGCAATAAATAAAAAACTATTTCTTTTTTCCCATTTTTCTTTCTTTTCTTATAACAAACACAAGAATCTAAACTGGATTACTTTATTTATATATGAGTCTGATCCTTTCGAATAAAACATCAACAATCGGAACTTAAGCTCCGATTGTTGTTTCTTAAATTCTGGTTGGAGTTTCTTAAATTTCGATTGGAATTGAACTTTTGTGTTAATTGAGGAATATGTCTATTTTTTCTGTGTCTAGGACCAGTAATTATTGAAATTGACTGGGCTTGAAATTGCTTCTCATTTTCATAGTTACGAAATGGTAAGAAAGATAAAATACGAGCCTGTTTTATAGCAAGAGTAATTAATCGTTGTTGTTTCAAGGTTAATCTATTTATTCGTCTGGATAATATTTTTCCTTGTTCACTAATAAATCGATTAATTAAGCTCATGTTTCTATAATCAATTCGATCCCCCGGACCAATTCGGGAACGCCTACGAAAAGGTTGTTTGGATTTACGAAAAGGTTGTTTGAATTTACGAAAAGGTTGCTTGGATTTATGAAAAGTTTGTTTGGATTTACGAAAAGGTTGCTTAGATTTACGAAAAGGTTGTTTAGATATATACATGATTTATTCCTTATTTAAAAATTTGAAAAAAAAAATGGATTTCTTTATTTTATTAATTTTGGATCCAGAAGAAGTAGTCTTTCTTTGGTCCATATATTATTTGATTCATATACTATATATAAAAAAACCTCTATACATATGAAATAATATCTACCTAAAGTGGATTTGTATTTTGTATTCTATCTACGTTCTATATATTAAATAATAAATTCTTACTCTTTCTATTCTTTAGAAAAATCAAAAACACGAGGCTCCTATTTCTTTATTTCATTATGCGTCGTATGTTTACGGCAATAACGACAAAATTTTCTTAATTCTAATTGTCGGGGTGTATTGTGGCGATTCTTTTGAGTACTATATCTAGAAATCCCCGTCGATTCCTTATTGGTACCCTTTCGAACACAACTGATACATTCCAAAATCACTCTGATTCTAACATCTTTGCCCTTGGCCATGAACCTCCTTTCCTTTTTGGATCGACTTAACTTAATTCTTATACCTGTTCTTTTATTCTTCTATATGGGATCCGAAAAAGAAGAATAAAATCCAATAGAATAAAAAATGGAGAAATAATTAAAGAATACAATCCTTGTCGAATTAGCAAGGATTTTGCTTCGAAATCCTTTCATTTAAGTAGCAAGCCCGGCTCTTTCTATGCTCGAATTTGTGAGGCCTGACTTAGCTTGGATACCGCTTTTAATTAAATTTATGTTTTCTTCCAAAATGAGATTTACAAAATTTTTGATGACTCTGAGGTTCAACCCAATCCATCTTTTCTTTCTTTTTGCTTCGTATACTAAAAAAGGATTGAAAGATAATTTTCGTCATGTCACGAAGAATTCTATCTCTCGTATAGGAATAACTAGAATTAAAAAAAAGGGAATGACAAAGCATCTGGGAATAAACGATTAATTTCTATCAATAAACCTGCTAAAGCCCCAAACCATAGAGTACTTAGCACGGGTGCTACAGAGAGATATGTTTTTATATCCCGCATTGAAAATCCTCCTTCCTTATTGGAATACATATATGATCAGATACTCTTGCCCAAGATCGTTTGTATTTCTTTATTTAGGCGAAATTCCTAACTAAAAAAACAAAATCAATATTCTATAATATATAGAATGAACCATATAGACGAAATTTTCCTATCCCTAAAAAAGAAAAAGATGACCCCTTCTTCCTATACATTACTAAGGAATAGTAATCTTTCTTTTATAGGTGAAATTCAACTGGATTTTAGATATATACCCTTCCTTGATTATATGAGACCAAAAACAAGAAATGACAAGAAAGTTCTATATAGATAGAGAAATAGAAGAAAATTATGATGTGGAAAACAAGAAAGGAATTGTGTACAATGGCATTGTACAACAATTTGGAAAAGGGATGTAGCGCAGCTTGGTAGCGCGTTTGTTTTGGGTACAAAATGTCACAGGTTCAAATCCTGTCATCCCTACCTATTACTTCTCTCTTCTTTATGGGCAGTAGCGGGGAGATCAATTAAAGTGTATATAACTTGAATTTGTGGATACTATACGTACGTGAGACACGTTAGGAGTAGAAAAGGATTTTCTTTTTGAAAGCGCTCTTAGTTCAGTTTGGTAGAACGCGGGTCTCCAAAACCCGATGTCGTAGGTTCAAATCCTACAGAGCGTGATTCCATCTATCTTATGTCGAAACAGAGTAAAATAACTTAAAAAAAAAACAAAGTCGAATTACAACTCCAATTTGACCTCCTCTCTAGTCTGGAGGAGGTCAATCAAAAAATAAATATTACTCAATCACAGATCCAACTGATCCCCACGCCTGTATTGCAAATACGCAGTCACGAATAATCCCGCTAAAGTAATAGGAATTAGGCCTAAGACGATTCCAAATAGAAAAACTTCAATCATTTCGATTTGTTCGAGGGGATAAAAAAAGAGGTACGATCTATCTCTAAATAATAGTCTAAATTATCCACGAATCTCAATGACCAAAAAAAGAATTGGTAATTAGCGTGGAAAAAGGTCCTATAATATCAGGAATCCAAAAGATAGATTCTTATTTTCTGACTTATTCATTCAATTCATTTCAAATAAGACGTATCTTGTTCAAGCCAATAAATAGAGCTGGGGTTATAGTTAAAGCAGCCAGTAGAAAACCGAAATAACTAGTTATAGTAAGCATGAAGGGGTTAAATTCCATTTTTTTTTTTACTACACTACATATGTTGGTAAAGCACTTACCTAAGTTATGGAAAATTCCTAATTCATCGGTTATTTTAGATAATACGAAAAAACAAGATAGAGCGAGATACAGAAGTGTAAAAGAAAATCGATTCATCAGATGGGACATGAGTCCCTAATTCCGAATCAAGAGATTTATTGTGGTGTGGAATCCGTCAGTTAAGTAAAGTAATAATATTAAGAACTAGATCATATTGAAAAATGAAATTGGATTTTGGGGGAATTTTGGAATAAAAGATAAATAAAGAATAGAATTTGAAAAAAGTTCTTTCTATTTCAGATTATTTCTTTTTCAATAGGATTTAATCCTCTTTTTAGAGCAAATGGTCGTCCCCTATTCCTTCTTATTTTAACTCATTGTATTCCATATGGAATAAGAGGAGAAGAAAACCATTCCACGACTCCCGAGGGCCCCCCTGAAAAAGGGAAAAATTTACTTTATTTTTATTTATTCATTTTTCGAACCCCAACCAAAGTTGATTCGAAGACGAGTTACTTCAATTATCTTTTTCTTTTAAGTTCTATCTTCTGTCTTTCCCTATTTCATCTCGTAAAGTTACATGCTTGCAGTTTGGTTAAGAAAGTTAGACCTAATCCAACAAACAAGATAGTATTGATTACGAATCTTGATTCTTCAAAGAATGTATTCCGTTTCTTTCATAAGGGATTATCTACTATTCGATTTTCGATTTTTTAGATAGTATTTTATACTAACCAATTTAATTGAAAAGTTGGATTCGAATAAAACTTTTAACTAAAAAGGGATAGATTTCGCATATACTTATCCTTATATTGGGTCAATATGAGAATATCCTTCCTAAATTCTTTATCCAAACCTATTGATCATTAACTTAGGTTTTCCCAAGATCCTGGTCACTATTCCAAATTTAATTATTCTACTATTCCGAAGACAATGAAAATAAGTAGGACCCCAAAAATTGAGGTTTCTATTGATGCCTTGAATAACATGTAGTTTCCCTATAGACAAAGAACAAAGAAGAAAAAAAGGGAATTCTGTTTCGGGACCAAGCCAAACAGGATTGCTGTGCCATAGGAAGGATAGCTATACTAATTCGGTATACTCAAAATACACCTTTGGTACAAAATTGACAATCTCACAAGGATGAAATATCAGTAATTTTCTATTTACTGGTTGATCCCATCTTTTACGGAATCAATTCCTTTTTTGAATGTACAAAAATTTAGGGAGCTCGGCATGTCTGGAAGCACGGGAGAACGTTCTTTTGCTGATATTATTACCAGTATTCGATACTGGGTTATTCATAGCATTACTATACCTTCCCTATTCATTGCGGGTTGGTTATTTGTCAGTACGGGTTTAGCTTATGACGTGTTTGGAAGTCCTCGGCCAAACGAATATTTCACGGAAAGTCGACAAGGAATTCCATTAATAACCGACCGTTTTGATTCTTTAGAACAACTAGATGAACTTAGTAGATCCTTTTAGGAGGCCCCCAATGACCATAGATCGAACCTATCCTATTTTTACAGTGCGATGGCTGGCTGTTCACGGATTAGCTGTACCCACGGTTTTTTTCTTGGGATCAATATCCGCAATGCAGTTCATCCAACGATAAACTAAATTCCAACTATAGAACTATGACACAATCAAACCCGAATGAACAAAATGTTGAATTGAATCGTACCAGTCTATACTGGGGTTTATTACTCATTTTTGTACTTGCTGTTTTATTTTCCAATTACTTTTTCAATTGAGAGAAAGGTAAAGAGTAGTAAGAATTCTCTTATCCCATTTGGAAGGATACCATCCTTATAACTATCCATGACTGTTTTTGTCTCTAGCACGACCACTTGAGAAAATGTGGAGGAAAGTAGGGGAAATGGCCGATACTACAGGAAGAATTCCTCTTTGGCTGATAGGTACTGTAACCGGTATTCTTGTGATTGGTTTAATAGGTGTTTTCTTTTACGGTTCGTATTCTGGATTGGGTTCATCTCTATAGTAATCGGAGGAGCCAGATTGTAAACATGAAAAAGTAGGAGCTTAGCGGGTCCTTACCCCCCTTTATCTGATTAGAGCGGAAAGGACCCGCGGAATTCTTATAACGCGATTTTAATCTATTCCATAATCTATAAATTACCTATTTCTATTTGTAAAAATAACAAAGAGAAAGCCTTTGCTTTGATGGTTAGAATCCTTCTATTTATTCTTTTGTTTGTTAATAATGTTAGTGAAGGAATCCGTTGGTGGGTTTAAAGCGCCTGCCTTTCGCCCATAAAATTGATTTACTTCACTCTTATGAAGCAACAACAAAGAGTGGATCAATTAAGGATCCAATATTTTATTCCACGAAGGAAGTATCATGCAAATCTTTGATTTAGTTTAGAGTAATAAACTAATAAAACCTTAATCAAAACTACTCCACTAGCCTAAAAAAACCGCCCTTTAATGGAATTGAAAAAGTCAAGCAATTCTATCTGCTCACAAAAAATTTGTCCCCCGCCATACTTTCTTTCCCTCTGTTTGTCCACTACCGCGCTCGAACCTAAGCAAAGGAAGTCCAAGAGACAGACCCGAATAAAGAATAAATAGTAATCTTTGGCAAAACAAATAAGAAGAAAAAGGATTCTTACTTCGATACAAGAAGAATCGACACAAGAAAAAGGCTTTTTTGCCTTTTTCTTGTGCCCAATAGAGGATTACGAAGACCTGCAATTCCTCCTAAAAGGACTTGTTCCTTTTATTGTTCTCGCCTCTGCCTTGGATTCTCTTCTTTTGCATGAAATAGAAATACGGAATTCGAGAAATCGAGACTTTTTACCAACTTAATGGTAAGAAATCCCGGGATCTAGAAATTCATTTCGTACAATTGAACCTTTTCAAACTGTTTCTTTTTGAGAACCAAAAAGACTTGTGCTAAAATAACAGATGCGAAAAAGAACAAAAGGCCTTGGACGCGTAATGGATCCTGAAGCACTATTTCTGCATCCCCCTGACCAAACCCTCCCACATTAGGATTGCTTGTTAATGGTTGATCAAGCTTGATTGATTCCCCCTCTGAAACAAGAAGTTCTGGCCCGGGAGGTATAATATCAATCACTTGGCGCCCATCCGACGCATCAACTATGGATATTTCATATCCCCCTTTTTCTTTACGTAGTATTTTTTTTACTATACCTGTTGACGTAGCATTATAAACTGTATTGTTACTCTTGCTACCATCGGGATAGATCTGTCCCCTTCCTCGGTTTCCCCCTACATATATGGGATATTTTAAGAAATGAACGTCTTTTTTTGTAGCGGGATCGGGGGAAAGAATGGGAAAGACAATTTCACTATATTTCTTACCGGGAACAGGGCCTATCACAAGAATATTTTTTTTATTGGGACGATAACTCTGAAAAGAGAGATTTCCTATCTTTTCTTTCAACTCAGGAGAAATACGGTCGGGCGGCGCTAATTCGAATCCCTCAGGCAAAATAAGAACAGCACCCACATTCAACCCTCCCTTTTTCCCATTAGCAAGAACTTGTTTCAGCTGCATATCATAAGGGATTCGAAGAACTGCTTCAAATACAGTATCGGGAAGCACAGCTTGGGGAACTTCAATATCCACGGGCTTATTAGCTAAATGGCAGTTGGCACATACAATTCGTCCAGTTGCTTCCCGCGGGTTTTCATAACCCTGCTGCGCAAAAATGGGATATGCATTTGAAATAGATGTCCGAGTTATTACGTATATCATGATCGATACAGAAATCGATCGAATCATCTGTTCCTTTAACCAAGAAAAAGTATTTCTATTTTCCATGTCCAATCGTGGATCCCGGAATTTCTACAATAAATTAGATAGGTAGCTAAGTTAATCTAGTTCCCTATACACGAGTCTGTTAGAAATAGAATAGAAAGAATTTTGCTAAAAAGAAAAAGGGCTTTCTTTCTAAAGGAAGAAAAATGCTAATTTTATTAATAATTAGAAAAGCCAATTATGCTTCACTAATTGAATGATAAATGACTACAAGCGAAGGAGATAGACGGTTTAAACAAAAAAAGACCCAAAATTTCAAACACGTGTCTAGAATCACAGGAAAACTACAAACAAAAATAGTGAAAATTAGCTCGTTAGGAGCCCATCCAAGATCGTTGTAGACCCAACGAATTAGTAGTTCCCAACCGCGGGTGGAGTGAAATCCAACAAAAAAATCCGTAACTAAAAGAATAAAAAAAGCTTTTATTGAGTCATTTAAGTTATAGAAGAATTCCTGAACCCAAGAATTCAAGATGACAAGTTCCTCTTTACCCAGAAAAAAAGAACCACTTAGAATAGCCAAACAGATTATATTTGTTGAGAAATGCAAAATGATATGGAGATGGTCCTCATTATCTATTTTGGCCAATTGTATTATTTCCTTGTGTATTCCTATAGGAGGTTTTTGTACATGTGTCTTCGGTTTCTCTTTTATCATTTCGTCCAAGAGAAAAAGCTCTTCTAATTCTATGAATCCTTCTAGAATCCTTTTCTCTTGAATATCCGTTAAGAGAGTTTCAGGTTGCCTGGTATTCCACCAATTCTTAATCCAAAGTTCCAGACATTTGTTAAAAGAGAAAGAGACTCCCCAGGGCAAAAGTACGATAAATACAAGATATAGGAAAGAAGGCAATGCTTTCTTTTTTTTCATTTTTGTTTTGATCTGTAAATTGAGTTGTTAATGAATCCGCTTCATTCGCTGACTCTATATGATATTTCTTTTTTTTTTGAAGCAAAAATTCTATAACAAGGTTTGAGACCTTGTGTTTGTATCTATTTCTCTTTTTGTATACTAGGGGAATTTCATTGTATTGGGTTCTTTCTTAGATCTAAATGGAGTGGAATAGAGAAATAGAATAAAAAAAAGCCCGTTCTTTCATATGAAAAGGGAAGAATATTAGGCCATATATCTCACTTGGGCAAAACAAATTAGAAGCAATTTTCTCTTATCCTCGGTTGTTCCTTCCTTTAGATAAATACTCAAAAATACCCTTACAATTTAAATTAAAAAATTGCAATTGGTACTCAAAATACTTCAATTGGTACGCGCAAGAAATAGGCCAATTCGGCAGCTTTTTGTTCAATTTCTCGTGGAGTAAAAAACTTCTCATCAGTACGAGTCAAGGGAATGACCCCCTGGCCACGTATTTCCATATAAAGGATACGACGAGGATAAAGACCCTCTTTAACCTGAATTCTAATTGATTGGATATCCCGCACAAGGAATCGAAGGAAGATGCGACGTTTTATTCCAGGGAATCCCCAACGAAAAATGGACACTATTCCCTCTTTTCTATCAAATCGGTCATAACCACTGCCTACATTCCACAAAATAGTGCACCACAAATAGGAGCTAATGAATAGGCCCGCGATTCCGTAGAAAGACATCACGACCCCCTGTGGAAAAAAAAAAATTTGTTGAGATGGAAGTACGGATATCATATTCTTACCAAGATAACTGGAAGCCCCAACCGCTAAGAATCCTAATGAACCTAGAAAAAGAATACAGGCCCAGAAAAAATTACCTCTTTTTCGAGAACCTTTTAGAAGTTCTATCCATATGTGTTCTGATCGCCAATTCATATTAGATATACTAAATCCAGCAGCGGTTAATTGAAATTGAAAGAATAAGCTAAATGATTTTGACTTTACTTTTTTTGATTCTAAAATCGCCTTCAGCAGCTAGTACTCCTGTGAAATAATTGGTTAGATACATTGACTTTCTATTCAAAAAATTCCTGGATCCACTTAAAAAAACTCACTATATTCGGCTACGCATATGTATGCATTTATGCTCGTAGCCTATCATTTTTTCATTTGTGTGTAGAAAGAGCTACATACCCTATCATATTAATATATTACTTACACTAAAAAATATTTGTATTATGATCCTGGAAATACATTGAGCAAATTCGGCCCCGTCGGTTCTAGACAATCTTATTTTTCTGCACATAAAGAAATAAGGAAGCCATTGCAATTGCCGGAAATACTAAGCCTACTAAAGGCACGAAAATAGAGGGTAAGTTTAAATCTGTCATAGAATAGGTGTCTCAATTCCAATTTACTATTTCTATCTATTCAAAATATATCTTAAGATTCTTATGATATAATTAAGTATATCTATTATAAGGAATATTGACTATTGTATTTTTGAGTTTGCAAAATAAAGATTATTTATAGATAAATAATACTAACTAAAGTATTCTATAAAAGTATTCTATATCTCTAAAAAAATGAATGGAATGGATAATTTGATTTTTCTTTTTCCATTTTCATGGCCTTTCTATCTTTCTAATCGAACTTGAAATTGGATTCAAAAGAAAGCAATTGTGAAAATGAAAGAAATACCTCTTTCAGAATACCCTTTAATTTTAAATTAAAAGTAGAAGTGGAATACAATATCCGGTTGAAGGGTAATGATCATACGTCTGTAATGCATTGTATGTCCCAGAATAGGTCCCATTCTTCTACCCTTTCCGGGTAGTCGATGGCTATTCACAGCTACTACCTTAACACCAAAGAAGAGCTCGACCCAATGCTTTATTTCTGTCTTAGTGGGTCCCGATTCGACATTATTAGAAGTATATTGATTCTTTCCCAATAAATGAAGACTCTTTTCTGCAAATACTGCGTATTTGGTTCCATTATCGTATGATAATACTCTATTTTGATTTGTATTTGTTTATTGTATTATACCTTTCTGTATTCTAGATATATAGAATAGAAGAATCTCGATTTGTCAAGTCTGATGATCGTATCAAGATATATTTAAATTTGGCTCGATCTTTTAAAAGATCGAGCCAAATTTAATTTCAATCAATTAGAAGAATAAAGAAGAATTACTGCATTTCGTAACTCATTTTTTCTCTTTCTATTTCGCTTCTTTTTTATTTAGACCTTCTTTATATCTAGTTTTATCTACTTAATCAATGGTATCTACCGGCTTGAAGTCGAATGTGATCGCTTTCCATACTTCACAAGCTGCGGCTAGTTCAGGACTCCATTTGCAAGCTGCTCGGATAATTTCATTACCTTCACGAGCAAGATCGCGCCCTTCGTTACGAGCTTGTACACAGGCTTCTAAAGCCACCCGATTAGCTGCTGCACCTGGTGCATTCCCCCAAGGATGTCCTAAAGTTCCTCCACCAAATTGTAATACGGAATCGTCTCCAAAGATTTCGGTCAGAGCTGGCATATGCCAAACGTGAATACCCCCTGAAGCCACCGGTATAACACCTGGCATGGATACCCAGTCCTGCGTGAAAAAGATACCGCGAGAACGATCTTTTTCAATATAATCATCGCGCAATAAATCAACAAAACCTAAAGTCATTTCGCGTTCCCCTTCTAACTTACCTACTACTGTACCGGAGTGGATATGATCTCCCCCAGACATACGCAATGCTTTAGCTAATACACGGAAATGCATACCATGATTTTTCTGTCTATCAATAACTGCATGCATTGCTCGGTGAATGTGAAGAAGTAGGCCGTTGTCGCGGCAATAATGAGCCAAACTAGTATTTGCGGTGAATCCTCCAGTTATGTAGTCATGCATTATAATAGGAACCCCTAATTCCCTCGCAAATACAGCTCTCTTAATCATTTCTTCGCATGTACCTGCAGTCGCATTCAAGTAATGCCCCTTGATTTCGCCGGTTTCGGCTTGTGCTTTATAAATTGCTTCGGCAACAAAGACAAAACGGTCTCTCCAGCGCATAAATGGTTGTGAGTTTACGTTTTCATCATCTTTGGTAAAATCAAGTCCACCGCGTAGACACTCATAACATGCTCTACCGTAATTTTTTGCGGATAATCCCAATTTTGGTTTAATAGTACATCCCAATAAAGGACGACCATACTTGTTCAACTTATCCCTTTCAACTTGGATACCATGAGGCGGACCTTGGAAAGTTTTTGAATAAGCAGGAGGAATTCGTAGATCCTCCAAACGTAGAGCACGTAGGGCTTTGAAACCAAATACGTTACCTACAATGGAAGTAAACATGTTAGTAACAGAACCCTCTTCAAATAGATCTAATGGATAAGCTACATAACAGATATATTGACTGTCTTCCCCAGGAACGGGTTCGATGTGATAGCATCGTCCTTTGTAACGATCAAGACTGGTAAGTCCATCAGTCCAAACAGTTGTCCATGTACCAGTAGAAGATTCCGCAGCTACTGCAGCCCCTGCTTCTTCAGGCGGAACCCCGGGCTGAGGAGTTACTCGGAATGCTGCCAAGATATCAGTATCCTTGGTTTCGTATTCCGGGGTGTAGTAAGTCAATTTATAATCTTTAACACCAGCTTGAAATCCAACACCTGCTTTAGTTTCTGTTTGTGGTGACATAAGTCCCTCCCTACAACTCATGAATTAAGAATTCTCACAACGACAGGGTCTACTCGATATGGACTAAGCGTAAATGAAACCTTTGCAAAAATCTTAAAAAAAAAATATTCAATTAATATCAACTCATTAAATAAAAAAGGGAGTATGCTTAAGTTAATGAATATGTTTCATTCATATTCATATATAATGCGTACACCCTGTGTACGTTCTATCCTATAGGAATTCTACTATAGGAATTCGATAGGAATTGAGTTGTTGTTATGGTAAGTTAACATGGTTCATTATTAAACCATAGATTTGATTCACCAAATCCATCATTATTGTATACTCTTTGATAGATATAGCGCAACCCAAACAAATCCCTTAATCCTTATTTTACAATTTTATAAGTTCTTATCTTAATAGGCCCCTTTCTTATTTTGAATCTAAATACCTAAATACTAAGAAAATTCTCTGTTGACAGCAATCTATGCTTCACAGTAGTATATATTTTGTATATCGAAGTCCTAGACAGGAAAGTAGAAGAGGCAAAGATCCTTGCCAAAAGGAAAAATGTCTATCAAAAAAAAAAAAGATTGATTGAACTTTCCACCGGACTCATTCCATGAGTAAACGAGTGAATGGGATTCGCTTAGGCAACGAAATCAAGTGCTAGTCCCCTTTTCTTTTTTATTGAATTAACTAATTCATTTCCTTTTAACTTTTTGATTTTTGGATATTTTTTTTATTTGATTTGGCATTATTCAACAAGAAAAAAAAGAAAAATTTCGACAAATTTTTTTATAATTATGTGATAATTATGAGAACCAATTCTACTACTTCGCGTCCCGGGGTTTCCACAATTGAAGAAAAAAATGCAGGGCGTATTGATCAAATTATTGGACCCGTGCTGGATATCACTTTTCCCCCGGGCAAGTTGCCTTATATTTATAACGCTTTGATAGTCAAGAGTCGGGACACTGCCGATAAGCAAATTAATGTGACTTGTGAGGTACAACAATTATTAGGAAATAATCGAGTTAGAGCTGTAGCTATGAGTGCTACAGAAGGGTTGATGAGAGGAATGGAAGTGATTGACACAGGAGCTCCTCTTAGTGTTCCGGTCGGTGGAGCTACTCTCGGACGAATTTTTAACGTTCTTGGGGAGCCTATTGACAATTTGGGTCCTGTAGATACTAGTGCAACATTCCCTATTCATAGATCCGCGCCTGCCTTTATTGAGTTAGATACGAAATTATCTATCTTTGAAACAGGTATTAAGGTGGTCGATCTTTTAGCTCCTTATCGGCGTGGAGGAAAAATCGGACTATTTGGGGGGGCAGGAGTAGGTAAAACAGTACTCATCATGGAATTAATCAATAACATTGCTAAAGCTCATGGAGGCGTATCCGTATTTGGCGGAGTAGGGGAACGGACTCGTGAAGGAAATGATCTTTATATGGAAATGAAGGAATCCGGAGTAATTAATGAAAAAAATATCGAGGAATCAAAGGTAGCTTTAGTCTATGGACAAATGAATGAACCGCCCGGAGCTCGTATGAGAGTTGGTTTAACTGCCCTAACTATGGCAGAATATTTCCGAGATGTTAATAAGCAAGACGTGCTTTTATTCATCGATAATATCTTTCGTTTTGTTCAAGCAGGATCGGAGGTATCCGCCTTATTAGGGAGAATGCCCTCCGCAGTGGGCTATCAACCTACCCTTAGTACAGAAATGGGTTCTTTACAAGAAAGAATTACTTCTACCAACAAGGGATCGATAACTTCGATCCAAGCTGTTTATGTACCTGCGGACGATTTGACCGACCCTGCTCCTGCCACAACATTTGCACATTTGGACGCTACTACCGTACTTTCCAGAGGATTAGCTTCCAAGGGTATTTATCCCGCAGTAGATCCTTTAGATTCAACCTCAACTATGTTACAGCCTCGGATCGTTGGCAAGGACCATTATGAAACTGCGCAAAGAGTTAAAGAAACTTTACAGCGTTACAAGGAACTTCAGGACATTATTGCAATTCTTGGGTTGGATGAATTATCGGAGGAGGATCGTTTAACTGTAGCAAGAGCACGAAAAATTGAGCGGTTCTTATCACAACCATTCTTTGTGGCAGAAGTTTTTACCGGTTCTCCAGGAAAGTATGTTAGTCTTGCAGAAACAATTAGAGGGTTTCAACTAATTCTTTCCGGAGAATTAGATGGCCTACCCGAACAGGCTTTTTATTTGGTGGGGAACATCGATGAAGCTAGCACGAAAGCTATAAACTTAGAAGAGGAGAACAAATTGAAGAAATGAAATTAAATCTTTATGTACTGACTCCTAAACGAATTATTTTGGATTGTGAAGTGAAAGAAATCATTTTATCTACTAATAGCGGCCAAATTGGTGTATTACCAAACCACGCCCCCATTAACACAGCTGTAGATATGGGTCCTTTGAGAATACGCCTCCTCAACGACCAATGGTTAACGGCGGTTCTGTGGAGTGGTTTTGCAAGAATAGTTAATAATGAGATCATCATTTTAGGAAATGATGGAGAACTGGGTAGTGACATTGATCCAGAAGAAGCTCAACAGGCACTTGAAATAGCCGAAGCTAACTTGAGTAAAGCTGAGGGTACGAAAGAATTGGTTGAAGCAAAGCTAGCTCTCAAACGGGCTAGGATACGAGTTGAGGCTATCAATTGGATTCCCCCATCCAATTGAAGACAATCCAAAGGTTTCGTTGATACAAAGAAAAAGGAAAGAAGGGTAGAAAAAGTTATTAGATAGCGAAGCGAAGTAAGTCCAATGCTATCTAGTAATTTTTCTACCTACCTACCTACTATTGGATTTGAACCAATGACTCCCGCCGTATGAAAGCAGTACTCTAACCACTGAGTTAAGTAGGCAATTTATCATCACAAAAGAAGCCGCATTACTTCGATCGATTATAGATCGAATCCTTTTTATAAGCAATACCGCTCCATTATTGGTATGGTATTCCGTTATTGGTATGGTATATAGTAAATAGATCAAAGGGATATCCTATGGCATTACAGAATATTCATCTTGACAAGAAATTTTCTATATGTTAAGATATCTCTGACAAGGGCTATAGCTCAGTTCGGTAGAGCAACTCGCTTACACGTGCGCCAATGCTTTTCAAGGGAATTTATTATGCAATGAACATAATTGACCTTATAGTAAAATCAATGTCTTACTTCATGGATTCGAGAGAATAGGAGAACAGTAGCCTGACAAACAGTCGGTTCAGTCCGATTCGGGTGCCAATTCTGGTGCCTAATCAAATAGAACCCCTATTGATTTGCTAGTTGATAAGGTGAATATCCAGCCCACTCAATGCTAGGCATAATGAGGATAAGGGCCTCCAAAAAACTTCTTTTCGTTCTATGAACTTTAAGGTGTATGAAGTCTCATAGTCAACTCTTGCAGCGGAACGATAGAGACTCCATTTCACTTAGGTTGATTTAATTTAGGCCGGAGGCAGACCTAAGTCAAGGTAATCCTCCTTTGAAACACTTTGGTATTGCTCCTAGATAGATCATAATACAAATAAATCAATCAGAGCACAGGGAGCCATCTTATTATCTTTCCGTAAAGAAAAACTATGGCGGATTAACTGATCTTTACATCAGTTGATGAAAGAGCCCAATGCAGAAAAATGCATGTTGGGTCTTTGAAACAGTTCGAATCATTTCGATAATAATCCGTTTGATCTGTTTTACCGAGAAGGTCTACGGTTCGAATCCGTATAGCCCTACTAATATATATGTCTTTTTTTTTAGATTTTAGGATGGATATCCTATGTTTCCTTTAGTATAGTTTTCTTTTCCTTATTAGTACTTGTTTATAGACTCGACGGTCGCTTGCGCCCTAGAATAGAGATAAAAGCATTACCATAGGCTCATTTATTGAAAATCATAGAGACAGGAAAAGAAAAAAGAATTTCGATCAAATCAATAGAACGAAAGATCTCTTATCTGATTTGAATTCCATCCTTCTTCAAATAAAATAGGATATGCCCTAGACTTTCCTATAATGACTGCAACGATTTTCTCCATTTTGCGAATTCCTATTTTGTTTGAAGTATATTACTATAATATACATTATGTAAAAATATACATTATCTAAATAGATCTACTTTAAATAGAAAAAATCGAAAGAAAATAAAAAGAAAGAGTAAATAATAAAACAGGATATTCTGTTTCAGAATTCTGAAATAGAGTTCTTTTTTTTTTTTTTAGTATTATTCCTCATTAGGTTGCATACATTAGTAATCCTATTTTAATTAGGTTCTAATCTAATTAGTAGTAAGTATTTTCTTTTTTATTTAATAGTCTCTGACTATCCTTAAATAAAGGATAGAGCAATTCTTTTTTCTAGAGATTCTAGAGAAAACGAGACAAAGTAAAGTGAAGCAAAAGAGTTTTCTTTGTATAAGAATTAGGTCTATACCATATCTAAATAGAATGGAAATCCAAAAGAAAGATAGTGGGGATTCCATTGGATGAATCCTTAAGGAAGACATGGCACAAAAGAAACAAAAGCTAAAGTAAGTGCTCTTTGGTTTGAGCAAAAGAGATTCTTGTTTCACCGAGGAAAAGAGAGAAGTTCTGGATAAATTGACAATGCCAACTGAATTGACTAATTTCAGTTCTGCCTATTCCACATTAATGGGAGTACATTTATGTTCCTGCTTCACGAATATGATATTTTTTGGACATTTCTAATAATAGCAAGCCTTATTCCTATTTTGGTATTTTGGATTTCAGGGCTTTTAGCCCCGATTAATGAAGGACCAGAGAAGCTTTCTAGTTATGAATCGGGTATAGAACCCATGGGGGGTGCTTGGTTACAATTCCGAATACGCTATTACATGTTTGCGCTAGTTTTTGTTGTTTTTGATGTGGAAACGGTCTTTCTCTACCCTTGGGCAATGAGTTTTGACGTATTGGGTGTATCCGTTTTTATCGAAGCTTTCATTTTCGTGCTTATCCTAGTTGTTGGTTTAGTTTATGCATGGCGAAAAGGAGCCTTGGAATGGTCTTAACTGAATATTCAGACAAAAAAAAAAAAGAAGGAAAAGATTCCATTGAGACAGTCATGAGTTTGATTGAGTTTCCCTTACTTGACCAAACAAGTTCCAATTCCGTTATTTCAACTACACCAAATGATCTTTCGAATTGGTCAAGACTCTCCAGTTTATGGCCCCTTCTATATGGTACCAGTTGTTGTTTCATTGAATTTGCTGCATTAATAGGTTCACGATTCGACTTTGATCGTTATGGATTGGTACCAAGATCAAGTCCTAGGCAAGCGGACCTAATTTTAACAGCCGGTACGGTAACAATGAAAATGGCTCCCTCTTTAGTGCGATTATATGAGCAAATGCCTGAACCAAAATACGTCATTGCTATGGGAGCCTGTACTATTACAGGGGGAATGTTCAGTACGGATTCCTATAGTACTGTTCGAGGAGTTGATAAGTTAATTCCTGTGGATGTCTACTTGCCGGGTTGCCCACCTAAACCAGAGGCTGTTATAGATGCCCTAACAAAACTTCGTAAGAAGATATCGCGAGAAATTGTTGAGGATCGAACTCTATGTCAAAGTCAAAAGAAAAATCGATGTTTTACTACCAGTCACAAACTTTATGTTCGGCGCAGTACTCATACCGGAACTTACGAGCAAGAATTGCTCTATCAATCACCATCTACTTTAGATATATCTTCTGAAACTTTTTTCAAATCCAAAAGTCCAGTATCTTCCTCCAAATTAGTGAATTAAGAGGGATTCTTTTGTGCAGAAAAAGAAAGAGCAGTGCAATCTTTCAAACTTACATTTGAAATGTGAAATATTTATACAAAGGGGGGGGGGAGATCAAGACAATGCAGCAGGGGTGGTTATCTAATTGGCTAGTCAAACATGAGGTGGTTCATAGATCTTTGGGCTTCGATCACCGAGGAATAGAGACTTTACAAATAAAAGCAGGGGATTGGGATTCCATTGCTGTCATTTTATATGTATATGGTTACAATTATTTACGTTCCCAATGTGCTTATGACGTAGCACCCGGTGGATCTTTAGCTAGCGTGTATCATCTTACGAGAATACAGTATGGTATAGATAACCCAGAAGAAGTATGTATAAAAGTCTTTACCCAAAAGGATAATCCTAGAATCCCGTCTGTCTTCTGGGTTTGGAGAAGTGCCGATTTTCAAGAACGCGAATCTTATGATATGGTGGGAATTTCTTATGATAATCATCCGCGCCTTAAACGTATCTTAATGCCTGAAAGTTGGATAGGCTGGCCCTTACGTAAGGACTATATAACCCCTAATTTCTATGAAATACAAGATGCTCATTGAATGATAATAAATTCATGCTCACTTATACAACACAACTCTAGATTTTATTCAAGTCACGGAATATTTTGCTATTCTGTTCCTAGACGAAACGAAATACCTATTATATTCTAATTACTTCCTATTATACAAAAAGGTCCAGATAGACTGATCAAAAAAGGGCTTCATTTCGATTTTCCAATAAAGAAGTTCTTACCACGAACTTTGTACCGCGCACATTATTTAGAACAACTAGGAAAGTAAGTATCAAGAAAAAAAAATATTCTTCGGAATAGGGGAATACAAAATTAATAAGAAATGCAAAAATGAAGCGAAGCAAAGAGCACCTAATTTCACCTCCTTCTATACTATAAAGAAAAGAACCAGAGATTTTAACCCTTTTTAAAATTTAAAAAGAAGTGTTTAGAGATTTATCTACTTAGTGTATATTTATCTACTTAGTGTATACTATCTAGATTATTAATGAATATGTACCCCAATGCATCTCGAGGTATTTGTATCAATATCTATTCGGTAGATCCTTTTTTTCTGTGCCAGGAACCAGATTTGAACTGGTGACACGAGGATTTTCAGTCCTCTGCTCTACCAACTGAGCTATCCTGACCCTTTCTTGTGCATCATCCTAGTAGAGTATTTGCATCTATGTCAATTAAAGGGACTAAAAAATCAATAAAGTATTCCCTTCCTAATTTGGAAATGGGGGGGGGGGGGGATAGTCCTATGCATTGTGGATGGCTTACTTAATAATACTTATAAATTTAATTAATAATTGAGATTTTTTGCGGATACTCTAATAAAAAAGAAATCTATTTAATGAATAGCATAAGATCTATTGAGTTCTCTTCGCACTCCTTTGTGAAAGAGTAGAATGAGAAAGCTAATGAATCTTGAACCCATTGATAAAAGAGAAAAGAGGATAAATACTATGGTTAGGGAATAAAGGAGGGTTTGGGGATAGAGGGACTTGAACCCTCACGACTTATAAAGTCGACGGATTTTCCTTTTACTAGAAATTTCATTGTTGTCAGTATTGACATGTAGAATGGGACTCTCTCTTTATCCTCGTCCGATTAATCCTATTTTAAAAATATCTCAAAAACAATGAATTGAAGGATTTGATTACTCAATATTCGAGTGGAATGGATTCACAATAATTCTAAAAAAATTCAGAATTTTCTATTTCATAATCATTCCTAATTTCATTCTAAAAAATAAATAAAGAACCTATATTATGGTATGGGTTCTGTGATTAATCGTTTGCTATGTCAGTATCTATACGTGTGTATTAGATGTATAAAGCCCCTCTTTCTCTAATTTAGTTTAGAGGGAGTTTCACTACCAACACAACGTAATTACACCTCGATTCGTTAGAACAGCTTCCATTGAGTCTCTGCACCTATCCTTTTCCTTTGGGTTCTAGTTTGAGAACCACTTGTTTTTCAAAAAAGGGATTTGGCTCAGGATTGCCCATTTTTCATTCCAGGGTTTCTCTGAATTTGGAAGTTACCACTTAGCAGGTTTCCATACCAAGGCTCAATACAATCAAGTCCGTAGCGTCTACCGATTTCGCCATATCCCCATTGTCTCTTTTTTTTTTCTTTGAAACCTGGATTCCTTGTGTAATTTCCTACATCTCTTACTTTTTTTTTTGAATCATTGAATTCTTTATTCGACGTAGTCTAGCAGCTCGTCTCTATTCAAGAGACCCCGCTTATTGCAATTCAGAATTGAATTGATTCTACCGTTGATATATTTGCAATTCAATCGGAATCAATATATCCAAAAGTTTTTCTCTCCCCCACCCCCCCTTCTTTCCTTTTTTAGAATATTCAAAATCATACTATAACGCTTGATATTCATTCTTTTTTTTCTAATCAGAATTAGAAATTTCATTTGTTATGATTCTATCTTTTCCTTAGTGAAATATTAATCCTTAAATTATTAACAAATAAAAAAACAAAATATTTCAAAAAATGTAAAAATGTATATAATGCTCGAATGAAAATGCCAAGAGATTCACATTTTCTCTTTATTATTCATATAGATTATTCTTTTCTATCTATTAGATTATTCGTCCGAGCCATATCAAATTGAAAATAGCTGAAATCAAATTCAATATAGAAATTGGAATAGATTTTATTAGAAAAATGGATTTGCGAGTTAGAGAAATAAAAAGAAAGTTCAATAAATTCTATAATCCTATTAAATTCTATAATCCTATTAAATTCTATAATCCTATTTAAGAATATCGTTTAGTTAAGCATATCAAGCTAACTTTATCTTTATGAAATTCTAGTATTTTTTTCTAAGTAGAATTTTAAATTTCGAACTAGTTAATAACTAAGATTAATAATAACTAAGATTAATAATTAAGATCTGCCATTTTACAGATTTCCTATATATATTTCTATTTGTTACACTATTTCTGTTATGTAAGCCCACTTAGCTCAGAGGTTAGAGCATCGCATTTGTAATGCGAGGGTCATCGGTTCAAATCCGATAGTCGGCTTTTTTCTCTATTGATGTTCCATGAACAAGAATCTCTTTTTTTTCGAATTAAATGGAGAATCCAGAGTCCATTACGTCGTTCTACCTTAAAATTTTGCTAGATACAAAACATTAAAATAAATAATATATATACAAAAAATCCAGATGTTGATGAAATTCCATTTTTTGTGGTTCTTTAGTAGATTTTACTCTGTTTATCCTTTAGTTTAATTCAGTTTTAATTTCGATGTATTCTGTAATGTAAATACAATGAAATTTATTGTGTAAAATGTAATTTCAATAAAAAAAGGAGTCGTCATGTCCCGTTATCGAGGACCTCGTTTAAAAAAAATACGCCGTTTGGGAGCTTTACCAGGACTCACTAGAAAAACGCCTAAATCCGGAAGTAATCTGAAAAAGAAATTCCATTCTGGGAAAAAAGAGCAATATCGTATTCGTCTTCAAGAAAAACAGAAATTACGTTTTCATTATGGTCTGACAGAACAACAATTACTTAGATATGTACATATCGCTGGAAAAGCAAAAAAGTCAACAGGTCAAGTTTTACTACAATTACTTGAAATGCGTTTGGATAATATTGTTTTTCGATTGGGTATGGCTTCAACCATTCCTGGGGCCCGGCAATTAGTTAATCATAGACATATTTTAGTTAATGGTCGTATAGTTGATATACCAAGTTTTCGTTGCAAACCCCGAGATATTATTACTACGAAGGATAACCAAAGATCAAAACGTCTGGTTCAAAATTCTATTGCTTCATTCGATCCGGGCAAATTGCCAAAGCATTTGACGGTTGATACATTGCAATATAAAGGACTAGTACAAAAAATCCTAGATAGAAAGTGGGTCGGTCTGAAAATAAATGAGTTGTTAGTTGTAGAATATTACTCTCGTCAGACTTGAGCTTAACGCAAAAGGAAAGGTTCATAGAATTTTTTTTTCCCCTTCCCCTTTCCCCGAACTAAATCGCCCTAAGGCTCTTAATTCGTATTTTTCCATTCATTCACCTAGCAGAAATAGATTAACCTTAGGATCTTTTTTCTTTTTTGTTATATTTTACGTACCAAAGTAATTTGCTTTAGAGAATTCTATTAAATAAAGGTATTATTGCTCAAATAAATTGTTATTTGATTTGATACATTGTGATCAGTAACGTTGATGAATTAAGAGAAACGGAAAGAGAGGGATTCGAACCCTCGGTAAACAAAAGTCTACATAGCAGTTCCAATGCTACGCCTTGAACCGCTCGGCCATCTCTCCTACATAATCTTATTATGGAAAATAAACTGAGTGAATAGCGAGTTTTCGTATTCCTGCAGTAGAGGTACAGCCACAACCGTTCGGGGATTCCATGGCTCTATTGGAAAATTTTTTTTTTATCTAAGTGTAAGGATCCTTTATTTTTTTTTACTAGGAATTCTGCTCCCTCAAAAGTTTTTCTTTGGGGAAAACCCAAATAAAAAGAGAATAGAAGAATCCTTATTATTCCATAAGAAAATAAAGGAACCAAGGAACCCTAGAATTCTATTTGCATAAGGTATGTTACGCCATACAATCTAAATAAAAAAAGGGGATGGGATAATTAATGACTTTGAAAACGCGAAATAGCTGATGAGAGAAGTTGTTGTTGAGAAATAGGAAAGTGGAATGAAATCCAATCTTAGTCAAATATTTCATATCTCTTCTTGTCCAAACAGAAGGAAAAGGAGACAATTTGAGCTGAGTGGAAAATCCATACCTCTCTTATCCATTTAGAGCATATGGAGCGATTTATAAGTTTTTATGTTATTTTGTGATAGAATGAAAAGAATTCTATATAGAATGGATTGGGAATTATGCCTAGATCCCGTATAAATGGAAATTTCATTGATAAGACCTCCTCGATTGTAGCCAATATTTTATTGCAAATAATTCCGACAACCTCAGGGGAAAAAAGGGCATTTACTTATTATAGAGATGGTGCGATTTGACTTTTTTTTTTTTTGTTTTGTTTTAGCCCTACCTACATCTCAGTCTTACGAGAAAAAGAAGGGGTTCGCATAGAGAGAACAAAATTAGTAAAGGAAGCCCACGCTTGGGGAAGGTGAGGTGAACTAACAATTCCTTCTGTCGTGTATCCTCGATTGATGTGGCCTTAGATGCTTCAATTGTAGATTTGAGTATTGAGCGAAAGGTTACACCTACAGGATAGGTTCCGTATTACAGGCTAATCCTACTCTACTAGGACCAATAGGTAGCATAGGGGAGAAAAGCACTACACCTCGAAATAGGAATCAACAAGAGAAAAACTTTGTTAGAAATTAACCCTTTCCTGATCGGTATCAGGATTGGGAAGAATGGTTGGGATAGCAAACAACCATCAGGTTTGTACGTTGGATACCCTTATAACCATCAAAGGTCGTTGAAGTGGCTAATTCCTCTAAATAGGAGGCGTTGAGAACAAAGAAATTCCTGGAGCTATCGTTTTCCTCTAGCATTAATAGAATTCATTGGTGTTAAGAAAAACCTCTTGGGGGAAGGTTGGCTAGAGATTTCTTGGAAAAATACCAGCCCCTTTCGGTCCATAATGAGATGGGACTAATTCTATTTTCATTCTATAGATTTTTTGCTTACTACTAGGTACAGAAGGGAGGAGCCGTATGAGATGAAAACCTCATGTACGGTTTTGGAACGGAGATTTTTTGAATAGAATGAACGACCGTAACGGATGTTGGCTCAATCCGAAGGAAATTATGCGGAAGCTTTGCAGAATTATTATGAAGCTACGCGACTAGAAATTGATCCCTATGATCGAAGTTATATACTATATAACATCGGCCTTATACACACAAGCAATGGAGAGCATACAAAGGCTTTGGAATATTATTTCCGGGCGCTAGAACGAAACCCCTTCTTACCGCAAGCTTTTAATAATATGGCCGTGATCTGTCATTACGTGCGACTATCTCCACTATAGAAAGAAAGAAGAAAAAAAGATGAAATTTTCTAGTATTTACTAGAAAAAGGGCTTTCTACATAGGGATCGTCAAAACAATGATTTTGCCCTATCAGCTGTAGGAAGGAAGAACACTTCACGAGAATCAAAATAAGAAGAAAGTCGAGCCTATACTACTACTCTATGGATAAAGTCTCAAATTGATAGAGAAAGCACCGTAAAGATCAATTAGTGAGCGACTGGGTCGATACAACTAAAAAAAAACTGCTTAATTATACCATGATATGGGGCAAAATTTAGGAATCGGCTTATGTAATAGAGCCGATCCACTAAAGGATTAAGCAGCGGTGTAGTATCAGATCCCAAAGATAGTAAGTTCTTTTTTCTTTCTTATGGGAAAAAGTCTTTTTCAAGGATTCTATAGAAATTTCATATATGAAAGACACGAAACCGAGATAGTTACCTTTCAGAAAATTCGAACGAAGGATATAGGTCTATCTATGCTTCATTCTTCTGAAGGTGGGAGAAAAGATCAGACTGATTATTGATCAAAATTAGGGTTTGAAACTTAGGTAATTAACTTCTTCTGCTTAACCCAAGAAGAAATTGGATCGATTTTTGAGAAATCGAATTCAGTTAAGATAGGGTAAATTAAGATAGCAATTTCTGAGCCGTATGAGGTAGGAAACTCTCAAGTACGGTTCTAGGGGAAGGAACTGCCTATTCCGACCGAGGAGAACAGGCCATTCTACAGGGCGATTCGGAAATTGCGGAAGCTTGGTTTGATCAAGCTGCTGAGTATTGGAAACAAGCTATAGCGCTTACTCCGGGAAATTATATTGAAGCACAGAACTGGTTGAAGATTACGAAGCGCTTTGAATTTGAATAAGACCACTCTTCATTTTCATAAAATGGGCGGTTTGGTTGTTGATCCATTAATCAAATAATTTTGGTAGGAAGATCAAATCAATAATTTCATTATATCCCTTTCTTCTACCTTCGATTTTATATCATTTCGATTTTTTATCATAATTTCATAAGGATAAACAATAGGGATAGGCTCTAGAACAGAGGTAATAAAGTAAATAAAAGAAAAGGGGACAATCTAAATATTCCTACCTAAAGGACGATTTTTTTAATAATTCTAATGAGTTTCTTGGAATTTGGAATCGAATAAAAAATATTTATATTATGCTCACTCAAGGAAAGTAGATGTAGGGCTTATACCCTAAAAAAAAATACACTAGCTTCTTAAATTAAAACGTAACAAAAAAAGATTTTTTTTTTTTTTACTTTTACGTCGGGAAATAATTTTCCAGGATAACCAATGTCCGTTAGGCACCTAATCCTTATGTCATAATAGATCCGAACACTTGCCTCGGATTGACTTCAATATATAATTGCTCCAGTGAATAACTAAAAAATAAAAAATAGAAGGGCGGTAGATAGTAAAGAAAAAGACTAATCATAATATCTATCCTTCAAAGATTCACTAAAAAGACAGTTGGCGGGTCTCTTTGTATGTCTTGTCCGGAAAGAGGAGGACTTAATGATTATTCGTTCGCCGGAACCAGAAGTTAAAATTGTTGTGGATAGGGATCCTGTAAAAACATCTTTTGAGGAATGGGCTAGACCCGGGCATTTCTCAAGAACAATAGCTAAGGGCCCCGATACTACCACTTGGATCTGGAACCTACATGCTGATGCTCACGATTTCGATAGTCATACCGGTGATTTGGAGGAGATCTCTCGAAAAATCTTTAGTGCTCATTTCGGTCAACTCTCCATTATCTTTCTTTGGTTGAGTGGCATGTACTTCCACGGTGCCCGTTTTTCCAATTATGAAGCATGGCTAAGCGATCCTACTCACATTGGACCCAGTGCTCAGGTAGTTTGGCCAATAGTAGGGCAAGAAATTTTGAATGGTGATGTAGGTGGGGGTTTCCGAGGAATCCAAATAACCTCCGGTTTTTTTCAGATTTGGCGAGCATCTGGAATAACTAGTGAGTTACAACTCTATTGTACCGCAATCGGTGCATTGATTTTTGCATCGTTAATGCTTTTTGCTGGTTGGTTCCATTATCACAAAGCCGCTCCCAAATTGGCCTGGTTCCAAGATGTAGAATCCATGTTGAATCACCACTTAGCGGGGTTATTAGGACTTGGGTCTCTTTCTTGGGCGGGACACCAAATCCATGTATCTTTACCGATTAACCAATTTCTTGACGCTGGGGTTGATCCTAAAGAGATACCACTTCCTCATGAATTTATCTTGAATCGTGACCTTTTGGCTCAACTTTATCCTAGTTTTGCCGAAGGAGCAACCCCCTTTTTCACCTTGAATTGGTCCAAATACGCAGAATTTCTTACTTTTCGCGGAGGACTAGATCCAATAACCGGTGGCCTATGGTTGAGCGATATTGCGCACCATCATTTAGCTATTGCTATTCTTTTCCTGATCGCTGGTCATATGTATAGGACCAACTGGGGTATTGGTCATGGACTTAAAGATATTTTGGAGGCTCATAAAGGCCCATTTACAGGACAAGGCCATAAGGGTCTCTATGAAATCCTAACAACGTCATGGCATGCTCAATTATCTCTTAACCTAGCTATGCTAGGCTCTACAACTATTGTTGTAGCTCATCATATGTACTCTATGCCCCCCTATCCATACCTAGCTACTGACTATGGTACACAACTTTCCTTGTTCACACACCACATGTGGATTGGCGGATTTCTAATAGTTGGTGCTGCTGCACATGCAGCCATTTTTATGGTAAGAGACTATGATCCAACTACTCGATACAACGATCTATTAGATCGCGTCCTTAGACACCGCGATGCAATCATATCCCACCTTAACTGGGTATGTATATTTCTAGGTTTTCACAGTTTTGGCTTGTACATTCATAATGATACCATGAGTGCTTTAGGCCGTCCCCAAGATATGTTTTCGGATACCGCCATACAATTACAACCCATCTTTGCTCAATGGGTACAAAATATCCATGCTGACGCGCCTGGCGTAACAGCTCCTGGTGCAACAACAAGTACCAGCTTAACGTGGGGAGGTGGCGAGTTAGTAGCTGTAGGCGGCAAAGTCGCTTTGTTACCTATTCCATTAGGAACCGCAGATTTTTTAGTCCATCACATTCACGCATTTACCATCCATGTGACTGTATTAATACTTTTGAAAGGTGTTTTATTTGCTCGTAGTTCCCGTTTGATACCAGATAAAGCAAATCTTGGTTTTCGATTCCCTTGCGACGGGCCTGGACGAGGGGGAACATGTCAAGTCTCCGCCTGGGATCATGTTTTCTTAGGTCTATTCTGGATGTACAATGCAATTTCGGTAGTCATTTTCCATTTCAGTTGGAAAATGCAGTCGGATGTTTGGGGTACTGTAAGTGATCAAGGGATAGTAACTCATATCACAGGGGGAAACTTTGCACAGAGTTCCATTACGATTAATGGTTGGCTCCGAGATTTCTTGTGGGCACAGGCATCCCAAGTAATTCAGTCTTATGGTTCTTCATTATCTGCATATGGTCTTTTTTTCTTAGGCGCTCATTTTGTCTGGGCTTTCAGTTTAATGTTTTTATTTAGTGGCCGTGGTTATTGGCAAGAAC